GTTAATGTAGCTTAATAAATAAAGCAAGGCACTGAAAATGCCTAGATGAGTTACAAAACTCCATAAACACCAAAGGTTTGGTCCTAGCCTTCCCGTTAGTTCTTAATAAAATTACACATGCAAGTATCTACACCCCAGTGAAAATGCCCTCCAAATCACTAGTTGATTAAAAGGAGCAGGTATCAAGCACACTTTACATAAGTAGCTCACAACACCTTGCTCAGCCACACCCCCACGGGATACAGCAGTGATAAAAATTAAGCTATAAACGAAAGTTTGACTAAGTTATATTAATAAAGGGTTGGTAAATTTCGTGCCAGCCACCGCGGCCATACGATTAGCCCAAACTAACGGACATCCGGCGTAAAACGTGTTAAAGAATCTACTCACATTAAAGTTAAAACTTAATCAGGCCGTAAAAAGCTACCGTTAACATAAAATACCTTACGAAAGTAACTTTATTAATTCTGATTACACGACAGCTAAGACCCAAACTGGGATTAGATACCCCACTATGCTTAGCCCTAAACATAAATAGTTTAGTATAACAAAACTATTCGCCAGAGAACTACTAGCAATAGCCTAAAACTCAAAGGACTTGGCGGTGCTTTACACCCCTCTAGAGGAGCCTGTTCTATAATCGATAAACCCCGATAAACCTTACCACTTCTAGCTACTTCAGTCTATATACCGCCATCTTCAGCAAACCCTCAAAAGGAAGCAAAGTAAGCATAATAATCCCTGCATAAAAAAGTTAGGTCAAGGTGTAACCCATGAAGTGGAAAGAAATGGGCTACATTTTCTAAATAAGAACATTATACGAAAGTTTTTATGAAATTAAAACCTAAAGGTGGATTTAGTAGTAAATTAAGAATAGAGAGCTTAATTGAATTGGGCTATAAAGCACGCACACACCGCCCGTCACCCTCCTCAAACGTCAAGATTTAAATCCAATATATAATCACAACAGACTAAACGCAAGAGGAGACAAGTCGTAACAAGGTAAGCGTACTGGAAGGTGTGCTTGGATAAACCAAAGCGTAGCTTAACCAAAGCATCTGGCCTACGCCCAGAAGATTTCACATACTCGTGACCACTTTGAGCTAAAGCTAGCCCAAAAAAACAACCAATCAAACTACTACTAATTAATAAATCAAAACATTCACTTACACAATAAAGTATAGGAGATAGAAATTTTATATGGAGCAATAGAGAAAGTACCGCAAGGGAAAGATGAAAGACATTTTAAAGCAATAAACAGCAAAGATTTACCCTTTTACCTTTTGCATAATGAATTAACTAGAATAAACTTAACAAAGAGAACTTAAGCTAAGTCCCCCGAAACCAGACGAGCTACCTATGAACAATCTATCGGGATCAACTCATCTGTGTCGCAAAACAGTGAGAAGATTTATAGGTAGAGGTGAAAAGCCTAACGAGCCTGGTGATAGCTGGTTGCCCAGAATAGAATTTCAGTTCGATTTTAAATTTACCTCAAACACCCCAGAAATTTCAATGTAAATTTAAGATATAATCTAAAAAGGTACAGCTTTTTAGATTGAAGGATACAGCCTTTTTTAGTGAGTAAAAATCAAATAAAATCATAGTAGGCCCAAAAGCAGCCATCAATTAAGAAAGCGTTCAAGCTCAACAATCGAATCTTCTTAATATCAAAAACATTAAATCAACTCCTAATATGCTACTGGGCTAGTCTATACAATTGTAGAAGCAATAATGTTAATATGAGTAACGAGAAAGTACTTCTCCTTGCACAAGCTTATAACAGAAACGGATAACCGCTGATAGTTAACAATAAGACGAATACACACCACCCATTAAACACTCGTCAAACCAATTGTTAGCCCAACACAGGAGTGCAACCAAGGAAAGATTAAAAGAAGTAAAAGGAACTCGGCAAACACAAACCCCGCCTGTTTACCAAAAACATCACCTCCAGCATACACAGTATTGGAGGCACTGCCTGCCCGGTGACATCAGTTAAACGGCCGCGGTATCCTGACCGTGCAAAGGTAGCATAATCACTTGTTCTTTAAATAAGGACTAGTATGAATGGCCACACGAGGGTTTAACTGTCTCTTACTTCCAATCAGTGAAATTGACCTTCCCGTGAAGAGGCGGGAATAAAACAATAAGACGAGAAGACCCTATGGAGCTTCAATTAACTGACCCAATATAGATTAACCATATTTAACCAACCAGGGATATCATAACTCTATATCTGGATTAGCAATTTAGGTTGGGGTGACCTCGGAGAAAAAACCATCCTCCGAGTGATACAATTCTAGACTTACTAGTCGAAACGCTCTATCATTTATTGATCCAAAATTTTTGATCAACGGAATAAGTTACCCTAGGGATAACAGCGCAATCCTATTCAAGAGTCCATATCAACAATAGGGTTTACGACCTCGATGTTGGATCAGGACATCCTAATGGTGCAGCAGCTATTAAGGGTTCGTTTGTTCAACGATTAAAGTCCTACGTGATCTGAGTTCAGACCGGAGCAATCCAGGTCGGTTTCTATCTATTAAACTGCTTTTCCCAGTACGAAAGGACAAGAAAAGCAAGGCCCACTTTAATGAAGCGCCTTAAGACCAATAGATGATATAATCTTAATCTAATTAGTCTACCTCTACTTAACTCTAGAAATAGGGTTTGTTAGGGTGGCAGAGCCCGGTAATTGTATAAAACTTAAACTTTTATAATCAGAGGTTCAAATCCTCTTCCTAACACTATGTTTATAATTAATATCATCTCACTTATTATTCCAATTCTACTAGCAGTAGCCTTCCTAACACTAGTCGAACGCAAAGTACTAGGCTATATACAACTACGAAAAGGCCCTAATATTGTAGGACCCTACGGTCTCCTACAACCCATTGCAGATGCCATAAAACTCTTTACTAAAGAACCACTCCGCCCACTTACATCTTCCATAACTATATTTATCATAGCCCCCATCCTAGCTTTAACACTAGCCTTAACCATGTGAATCCCCTTACCAATACCATATCCCCTCATCAACATGAATCTAGGAGTCCTATTCATATTAGCAATATCAAGCCTAGCCGTCTACTCCATCCTATGATCTGGATGGGCCTCAAATTCAAAATATGCCCTAATCGGAGCTCTCCGAGCCGTAGCTCAAACAATTTCATACGAAGTTACATTAGCTATTATTCTACTATCAGTACTTCTAATAAATGGCTCCTTTACCTTATCCACACTAATCATCACACAAGAACACCTATGACTTATTTTCCCCGCATGACCATTAGCTATAATGTGATTTATCTCGACTCTAGCAGAAACCAACCGAGCCCCATTTGACCTAACGGAAGGAGAATCAGAATTAGTTTCAGGATTTAACGTTGAATATGCAGCAGGCCCATTCGCCCTATTCTTCCTAGCGGAATACGCCAACATTATCATAATAAATATTCTCACTACCACTCTCTTCTTTGGTGCATTTCATAGCCCCTACATACCAGAACTATACACTGTAAACTTCACAATCAAAACATTATTCTTAACTATCTCCTTTCTATGAATTCGAGCATCATACCCTCGCTTTCGCTACGACCAACTAATACATTTACTATGAAAAAATTTTCTACCTTTAACACTAGCCCTATGTATATGACACGTGACTTTACCCATCATTACAGCTGGTATTCCCCCCCAATCATAAGAAATATGTCTGATAAAAGAATTACTTTGATAGAGTAAATAATAGAGGTGCAAACCCTCTTATTTCTAGGACTATAGGAATCGAACCTAATCCCAAGAATTCAAAAATCTTCGTGCTACCCAATTACACCAAATCCTATAGTAAGGTCAGCTAAATAAGCTATCGGGCCCATACCCCGAAAATGTTGGTTTATACCCTTCCCGTACTAATAAAACCTCCTATCTTTATTATTATTATAACAACTGTGATCTCAGGCACTATAATAGTTTTAATCAGCTCTCACTGACTACTAATTTGGATTGGATTTGAAATAAATATACTAGCAATTATCCCAATCCTTATGAAAAAATTTAATCCACGAGCTATGGAAGCATCCACAAAATATTTTTTAACCCAAGCCACAGCATCTATAATCCTCATACTAGGAATTATCATCAACCTATTATACTCAGGACAATGAACTATACTACACACTCCTAACCCAATGGCATCAAACATAATAACCATTGCTTTAACAATAAAACTTGGACTCTCTCCCTTTCACTTCTGAGTTCCAGAAGTAACACAAGGAATTTCTCTCTCATCAGGTATGATCCTATTAACCTGACAAAAAATTGCACCCCTCTCTGTCTTATATCAAATAGCACCATCTATCAACCCAAACCTCCTAATATCCATAGCCATCATATCTATATTAGTAGCAGGCTGAGGGGGTCTCAATCAAACCCAACTACGAAAAATTCTAGCATATTCATCAATTGGCCATATAGGATGAATAGCTTCCATTACAGTTTATAACCCCACCCTTATACATCTAAACCTAGTAATATACATTATAATAACTCTGGGAACCTTTATACTGTTCATATACAACTCATCTCTAACTACTCTATCCTTATCTTTCTCATGAAATAAATTTCCACTAACCACCCTCTTAATCCTAATACTTATACTATCACTCGGGGGCCTCCCTCCTCTTTCAGGCTTTATTCCTAAATGAATAATTATCCAAGAGCTCACAAAAAATAATATAATTATCATCCCAACATTTATGGCAATCACAGCCTTACTAAGTCTATACTTTTACATACGGTTAACGTACACTACGGCACTAACTATATTTCCCTCAATAAACAACATAAAAATAAAATGACAGTTTGAGAATACAAAAAAAATTACCCTCCTACCTCCCTTAATTATTATATCGACTATACTTCTACCTATAACCCCAATAATACTAATCTTACATTAGAAGTTTAGGTTAAATCAGACCAAGGGCCTTCAAAGCCCTAAGTAAGTGACATCCGCTTAACTCCTGGATCCAATTTTAAGGACTGCAAGAATATATCTTACATCAACTGAATGCAAATCAATTACTTTAATTAAGCTAAGCCCTTCCTAGACTGATGGGCTTTCAACCCACGAAAATTTAGTTAACAGCTAAATACCCTAAACAACTGGCTTCAATCTACTTCTCCCGCCGCCTAGAAAAAAAAGGCGGGAGAAGCTCCGGCAGAATTGAAGCTGCTTCTCTGAATTTGCAATTCAATATGAAATTTCACCACAGAGCTTGGTAAAAAGAGGACTTATCCTCTATTCTTAGATTTACAGTCTATTGCTTTTATCAGCCATTTTACCTATGTTCATAAACCGATGATTATTTTCCACAAATCATAAAGACATTGGCACCCTTTATCTTTTATTTGGTGCATGAGCTGGAATAGTTGGAACTGCCTTAAGTCTGTTAATCCGCGCTGAACTAGGTCAACCCGGCACCCTGTTAGGAGATGATCAGATTTATAATGTAATCGTAACTGCTCATGCATTCGTAATAATTTTCTTTATAGTAATGCCAATTATGATCGGAGGATTCGGGAACTGACTCGTACCACTAATAATTGGTGCCCCTGATATAGCATTTCCTCGAATAAACAATATAAGTTTCTGACTTTTACCTCCTTCTTTCCTTCTTCTTCTGGCCTCCTCTATAGTAGAAGCAGGCGCAGGAACCGGATGAACAGTATATCCTCCCTTAGCAGGTAATCTAGCCCATGCAGGGGCATCCGTAGATCTAACAATCTTTTCTCTCCACTTAGCAGGAGTTTCATCTATTCTAGGTGCTATCAACTTTATCACCACTATTATTAATATAAAACCCCCTGCAATGTCACAATATCAAATCCCCTTATTTGTATGATCTGTATTAATTACAGCGGTTTTACTACTTCTATCCCTTCCAGTTCTAGCAGCTGGCATCACCATACTATTAACAGATCGTAATCTAAATACAACTTTCTTTGATCCTGCTGGAGGAGGAGACCCCATCTTGTACCAGCACTTATTCTGATTTTTTGGGCACCCTGAAGTTTATATCCTTATCCTTCCAGGTTTTGGAATAATTTCACACATCGTAACATACTATTCAGGAAAAAAAGAACCTTTTGGATATATAGGGATAGTATGAGCAATAATATCTATTGGGTTTCTAGGTTTTATTGTATGAGCTCACCATATATTTACTGTAGGCATGGATGTTGACACACGAGCATACTTTACTTCCGCCACTATAATTATTGCAATTCCTACAGGAGTTAAAGTGTTCAGCTGACTGGCTACTTTACACGGAGGTAACATTAAATGATCGCCCGCTATATTATGAGCCCTAGGTTTTATCTTCTTATTTACAGTAGGTGGCTTAACAGGCATTGTTCTGTCAAACTCATCGTTAGACATTGTTCTTCACGATACATATTACGTAGTAGCTCATTTCCACTATGTACTATCAATGGGAGCAGTCTTTGCCATTATAGGAGGTTTTGTACACTGATTTCCACTATTCTCAGGATATACTCTTAATGATGTCTGAGCAAAAATTCATTTCACAATCATATTTGTAGGAGTCAATATAACATTCTTTCCTCAACATTTCCTAGGACTATCAGGGATACCTCGACGTTATTCCGATTATCCAGATGCCTATACTATATGAAATACAGTTTCATCCATGGGATCCTTCATCTCACTTACAGCAGTAATGCTAATAATCTTTATAATCTGAGAGGCTTTCGCATCCAAACGAGAAGTAATAACAGTAGAACTAACTTCAACCAATATCGAATGACTCCATGGGTGCCCTCCTCCTTATCATACATTCGAAGAACCCACTTATGTAATTTCAAAATAAGAAAGGAAGGAATCGAACCTTCCAAGACTGGTTTCAAGCCAATACCATAGCCACTATGCCTTTCTCAATAAAGAGATATTAGTAAAAATTACATGACTTTGTCAAAGTCAAATTATAGGTGAAAGTCCTTTATGTCTCCATGGCATACCCTTTCCAAATAGGACTTCAAGATGCAACTTCTCCTATCATAGAAGAACTCCTCCACTTTCACGACCATACACTAATAATTGTTTTTCTAATCAGCTCCCTCGTCCTTTATATTATCTCATTAATATTAACCACTAAGTTGACTCATACTAGCACAATAGATGCACAAGAAGTTGAAACTATCTGAACTATTTTACCAGCTATCATTCTTATTCTAATTGCCCTACCTTCTTTACGAATCCTTTATATAATGGATGAAATTAATAACCCTTCCTTAACTGTAAAAACCATAGGCCATCAGTGATATTGAAGTTATGAATATACAGATTATGAAGACCTAAGCTTTGACTCCTACATAATTCCCACTCAAGAGCTCAAACCTGGAGAACTACGACTATTAGAAGTAGACAACCGAGTAGTACTACCAATAGAGTTAACAATTCGTATGTTGATTTCATCCGAAGATGTACTACACTCATGAGCTGTGCCCTCCCTAGGCTTAAAAACTGATGCTATCCCAGGACGCCTGAATCAAACTACCCTAATAGCTATGCGACCTGGATTATATTATGGCCAGTGCTCAGAAATCTGTGGGTCAAACCATAGCTTTATACCTATCGTCCTAGAACTAGTCCCACTATCCCACTTTGAAAAATGATCTGCCTCATTGCTATAAAATCATTAAGAAGCTATATAGCGTTAACCTTTTAAGTTAAAATTTGAGAGTATTTAGACCTCTCCTTAATGAAATGCCACAATTAGATACTTCAACGTGATTCATCACAATTATATCCGTAATACTTACCCTTTTCATCATATTCCAATTAAAAATCTTAAAATCTAGCTTTCCAAATAATCCTGAACCTAAACCAACACCAATACTAAAAACCTCCATATCCTGAGAAAAAAAATGAACGAAAATTTATTTGCCTCTTTCACTACCCCAACATTAATAGGACTCCCTATTGTGATTCTCATTATTATATTCCCAAGCATTCTTTTTCCATCATCCAACCGACTAACCAATAACCGACTTATTTCAATCCAACAGTGACTATTAAAGCTTACATCAAAACAAATACTATCCACTCACAACTACAAAGGACAAAGCTGAGCCCTAATACTAATATCTTTAATTCTATTTATTGGCTCAACCAACCTACTAGGCCTTCTACCTCATTCATTCACCCCAACTACACAACTATCTATAAACCTAGGTATAGCTATTCCTCTATGAGCAGGAACAGTAGTTACAGGATTCCGATATAAAACTAAAGCATCTCTAGCTCATTTCCTACCCCAAGGAACACCTATTTTCTTAATTCCTATACTTGTAATCATTGAAACTATCAGCCTATTCATTCAACCCATGGCCCTAGCTGTACGACTAACAGCCAACATTACTGCAGGCCACCTGTTAATCCATCTGATCGGAGGGGCTACCCTCGTCCTAATAAATATTAGTACTGTTACAGCCTTAATCACCTTTATTATTCTAGTATTACTGACTATTTTAGAATTTGCAGTAGCCCTCATTCAAGCCTACGTATTTACTCTCTTAGTAAGCCTATATCTACATGACAATACCTAATGACCCACCAAACCCATGCATACCATATAGTTAACCCAAGCCCATGGCCACTTACAGGGGCTCTCTCCGCTCTCCTCATAACATCAGGATTAATCATATGATTCCACTTTAACTCTATAATTTTACTAGCATTAGGCCTAACTACTAATACCTTGACCATATATCAATGATGACGCGATATTATTCGAGAGAGCACATTTCAAGGCCACCACACCCCTACTGTACAAAAAGGCCTACGATATGGTATAATCCTATTCATCGTGTCGGAAGTATTCTTTTTTGCAGGTTTCTTTTGAGCTTTCTATCACTCAAGTCTAGCCCCAACTCCTGAATTAGGAGGATGCTGACCCCCCACAGGCATTACACCCCTAAATCCCCTAGAAGTCCCACTACTTAACACTTCCGTCCTATTAGCCTCAGGAGTATCAATCACCTGAGCCCACCATAGTTTAATAGAGGGGAACCGTAAACATATACTCCAAGCCCTACTAATTACAATCCTCTTAGGTGTCTACTTTACACTTCTACAAGCATCCGAATATTATGAAACATCTTTTACAATCTCCGATGGGGTTTATGGCTCTACTTTCTTTATAGCCACAGGATTCCATGGACTCCATGTAATTATTGGATCAACTTTCCTAATCGTGTGTTTTCTACGCCAATTAAATTATCACTTTACATCTAACCACCACTTCGGATTTGAAGCAGCTGCTTGATATTGACACTTCGTAGATGTAGTATGACTGTTTTTGTATGTCTCCATTTATTGATGAGGATCCTATTTCTCTAGTATCAATTAGTACAGTTGACTTCCAATTAACTAGTTCTGGTCAAATCCAGAGAGAAATAATTAACCTAATTATAACCCTCTTCATCAACATTACTTTAACCTCCCTACTAGTTCTTATTGCATTCTGACTTCCCCAACTAAATATTTATACAGAAAAAACGAGTCCCTATGAATGTGGCTTTGATCCTATGGGCTCCGCACGTATACCCTTTTCCATAAAATTCTTTCTAGTTGCTATTACATTTTTACTCTTCGACCTAGAAATTGCACTACTCCTACCCCTACCCTGAGCCACACAAACAGTTAATCTAACTACAATACTTACCACAGCTCTATTACTAATCTCCCTTCTAGCTGTAAGTCTAGCATATGAATGAACCGAAAAAGGACTAGAGTGAACAGAATATGATAATTAGTTTAAACTAAAACAAATGATTTCGACTCATTAAATTGTAATTTATTTTACAATTATCAAATGTCCATAGTATACATTAACATTTTTCTAGCTTTTGCTATCTCTTTTGTAGGATTACTTATATACCGATCACACTTAATATCATCCTTGCTCTGCCTAGAAGGCATAATACTATCTCTATTCGTCATATTAACAATCACAATCTTAAGTAACCACTTTACACTAGCTAGTATAATCCCTATTATTTTATTAGTCTTCGCAGCTTGTGAAGCAGCCTTGGGTCTCTCACTATTAGTTATAGTATCCAATACATATGGAACTGACTATGTACAAAACTTAAACCTACTACAATGCTAAAAATTATCTTTCCCACTATTATACTAATTCCTCTAACCTGAATATCAAAACCTAATTTAATCTGAATTAACACGACAGCCTACAGCTTACTAATCAGCCTTATTAGCCTATCATATCTAAGCCAACTTGCAGATAATAGCTTGAATTTTTCACTATTGTTTTTTACTGACTCCTTATCAGCACCTTTATTAACGCTTACAACATGACTACTTCCCCTAATACTAATAGCTAGCCAATTTCATCTATCAAAAGAGACTTTCACTCGAAAAAAACTTTATATCACAATACTAATTATACTTCAAGCATTTCTAATTATAACATTTACCGCCACAGAACTAATTATATTTTATATCTTATTTGAAGCAACACTTGTGCCCACTTTAATCATCATCACCCGATGAGGTAACCAAGCAGAGCGACTTAACGCGGGCCTTTACTTCCTATTCTATACCCTAATAGGATCCTTACCTCTTCTAATTGCACTATTATATATTCAAAATGATATGGGTACCCTAAACTTTCTCGCGATCCAATACTTATACCAACCCCTACTAAATTCCTGGTCTAATGCACTCCTATGACTAGCCTGTATAATAGCATTTATAGTAAAGATACCCTTATATGGACTTCACCTATGACTTCCAAAAGCCCATGTAGAGGCCCCTATTGCCGGATCCATAGTTCTTGCCGCGGTCCTTCTAAAATTAGGAGGATATGGCATAATACGAATTACTATCCTACTTAGTCCCCTAACTAACCTCATGGCCTACCCTTTCATAATACTATCTTTATGAGGAATAATCATAACAAGTTCCATTTGCCTACGCCAAACGGACCTAAAAGCTCTAATTGCATATTCCTCCGTAAGCCACATAGCACTTGTAATCATGGCCATTCTTATTCAAACCCCCTGAAGCTATATAGGAGCAACTGCCCTAATAATTGCTCACGGTCTCACATCATCTATAATATTCTGCTTAGCTAACTCCAATTATGAGCGCATCCACAGCCGAACCATAATTCTGGCACGAGGATTACAAACCCTCCTACCTCTTATAGCCATATGATGATTACTAGCCAGCCTAACCAACCTAGCATTACCCCCTTCAATTAATCTAATTGGAGAACTATTTGTAATTATGGCTTCATTCTCATGATCCAACTTCACCATTATTCTAATAGGAATTAATATCATTATCACCGCCTTATATTCCCTCTATATACTTACTACTACTCAACGTGGCAAGTACTCCTACCACATTAAAAATATCAAACCCTCCTTCACACGAGAAAATGCTCTAATGACCCTTCACCTCCTACCCCTACTCCTATTATCTCTTAATCCTAAAATCATTTTAGGACCTATCTACTGTAAATATAGTTTAGTAAAACATTAGACTGTGAATCTAATAACAAAAGTTTAAACCTTTTTATTTACCGAAAAAGAATGTAAGAACTGCTAACTCATGCACCCATGCATAAAAGCATGGCTTTTTCAACTTTTAAAGGATAGTAGTAATCCATTGGTCTTAGGAACCAAAAAATTGGTGCAACTCCAAGTAAAAGTAATTAACTCATTCGCCCCCCTTACCATAATAATGCTCTTCATACTAACCCTACCCATTATCATAACCAGCACTCCAATATATAAAAGTAAGTTCTTTCCACAATATGTAAAAACTACTATTTCGTATGCTTTCACAATTAGCATAATCCCCGCTATAATATTTATTTTCCTAGGCCAAGAAATAATTATTTCCAACTGACACTGAATAACTATTCAAACCCTAAAACTATCACTAAGCTTTAAACTAGATTACTTCTCAATAATTTTTATACCAGTAGCCCTCTTTGTCACATGGTCTATTATAGAATTCTCCATATGATACATACACTCAGATCCTTATATTAACCGATTCTTTAAGTACTTACTCTTATTCCTAATCACTATAATAATTCTGGTCACTGCCAATAATATATTCCAACTATTTATCGGCTGAGAGGGGGTAGGTATCATATCTTTTCTACTTATCGGATGATGATATGGACGAGCAGACGCAAATACAGCTGCGTTACAAGCTATCCTCTACAACCGTATTGGAGACGTAGGCTTCATCATAGCTATGGCCTGATTCCTATTTAACTTAAATACATGAGATCTCCAACAAATCTTTATAATCAACCATGAAAACCTAACTCTACCCCTCATCGGCTTACTATTAGCTGCCACTGGAAAATCTGCCCAATTCGGCCTCCATCCATGACTCCCCTCAGCCATAGAAGGACCTACTCCTGTCTCAGCCCTACTCCATTCAAGCACAATGGTAGTTGCGGGTGTATTTCTTCTTATTCGATTCCACCCATTAATAGAACTTAGCAAAACAGTACAAACAATTACTCTGTGTTTAGGAGCGATCACAACCCTATTCACAGCAATATGCGCTCTTACACAAAATGACATCAAAAAGATTATCGCTTTTTCCACTTCAAGCCAACTAGGACTTATAATTGTAACCATTGGCATTAACCAACCTTATTTAGCTTTTCTACATATCTGCACACATGCATTTTTCAAAGCTATATTATTTCTGTGCTCAGGATCAATCATCCATAGTTTAAACAACGAGCAAGATATCCGAAAAATAGGCGGCCTCTTTAAACTTCTACCATTTACCACCACTTCCCTAATTGTTGGAAGTCTTGCGCTCACAGGTATGCCTTTCCTCACAGGATTTTACTCCAAAGACCTAATCATTGAAACCGCTAACACGTCGTACACCAACGCCTGAGCCCTATTAATCACTCTCATTGCTACATCCATAACAGCTGCCTACAGCACTCGAATTTTATTCTTTACTCTACTAGGACAACCTCGCTTTAATCCTACCACCACAACTAATGAGAATAATCCACTCCTAATTAATTCCATTAAACGCCTTCTGTTCGGAAGCATTTTTGCAGGATATTTAATTACCTATAACATCACACCCACTTCTACTCCCCAGATAACTATACCCTGTTACTTAAAAATAATAGCTCTCGCCGTGACTATTATAGGTTTCATCTTAACATTGGAACTCAACTTTATCACACAAAACCTAAAATTTAAATATCCTTCAAACTCATTTAAATTCTCAAATCAACTAGGATATTTCCCTACTGTCATTCACCGCCTATTACCAATAATAAGCCTGACAATAAGCCAAAAATCAGCATCAACCCTTTTAGACCTAACCTGACTAGAAAATGTATTACCAAAATCCATTTCCCATTTTCAAATAAATCTCTCAACCACTATTTCTAACCAAAAAGGCCTAATTAAACTATATTTTCTTTCTTTTATAATCACACTAATTCTAGCCATATTAATACTTAATTCCCACGAGTAACCTCTATAATTACCAATACTCCAATAAGAAGTGATCAACCAGTAACAACGACAAGCCAAGTACCATAACTGTATAAAGCCGCAATCCCTATGGCCTCCTCACTAAAAAATCCCGAATCCCCTGTATCATAAATCACTCAATCACCTATTCCATTGAACTTAAAAACTACTTCAACCTCATCATCCTTTAAAATATAACAAGCAGTCAATAATTCAGATAACAACCCTAAAATAAACGCTCCTAAAACAGCTTTATTAGAAACCCAAACTTCAGGATACTGCTCAGTAGCTATTGCTGTCGTATAACCAAAAACAACCAGCATTCCTCCCAAGTAAATTAAAAAAACCATTAAACCTAAAAAAGATCCTCCAAAACTTAAGATAATCCCACAACCAACAGCCCCACTAACAATTAAAACGAGCCCTCCATAGATAGGCGAAGGTTTCGAAGAAAAACCTACGAAACTAATCACAAAAATAACACTTAAAATAAATACAATATATACTATCATTATTCCTACATGGAAACTAACCATGACCAGCGACATGAAAAACCACCGTTGTAATTCAACTATAGGAACACTAATGACCAACATTCGAAAAACTCACCCACTAATAAAAGTTATCAACAACTCATTCATCGACCTACCAACACCATCCAACATCTCAACATGATGAAATTTTGGCTCTCTCCTCGGAATTTGCTTAATTTTACAAATCCTGACAGGCCTTTTCCTAGCTATACATTATACATCTGATACCGCCACAGCCTTCTCATCAATCACACATATCTGTCGAGATGTAAACTACGGCTGAATCATTCGCTACATACATGCTAATGGAGCCTCCCTATTCTTTATCTGCCTATACATGCATGTAGGACGAGGCCTATACTATGGTTCTTATATATTCCTGGAAACATGAAACATTGGAATCATCTTATTATTCGCAACTATAGCTACAGCATTCATAGGATATGTCCTGCCCTGAGGACAGATATCATTCTGAGGAGCAACCGTTATCACCAACCTACTATCAGCTATTCCCTATATTGGAACTAACCTTGTAGAGTGAATCTGAGGAGGTTTCTCAGTCGACAAAGCAACTCTAACTCGATTCTTTGCCTTCCACTTCATTCTCCCATTTATCATTGCAACACTAGCAACTATCCATCTCTTATTCCTACATGAAACAGGATCTAATAACCCCTCAGGCATCCCATCCAACTCAGACAAAATTCCATTCCATCCCTATTATACAATTAAAGATATCTTGGGCGCTCTACTCCTTATCTTAATTCTCATGACATTAGTACTATTCTCACCTGACTTGCTTGGTGACCCTGATAACTATATTCCCGCTAACCCATTAAGCACACCACCCCATATTAAACCTGAGTGATATTTCCTATTCGCATATGCAATTCTACGATCCATCCCAAACAAACTAGGAGGGGTGCTAGCCCTAATTCTTTCCATCTTAATCCTAGCGATCATCCCTCTTCTCCATACCTCAAAACAACGAGGAATGATATTCCGACCGCTAAGCCAATGCCTCTTCTGACTGCTAGTAGCCGATCTACTAATCCTAACATGAATTGGAGGACAACCAGTGGAACACCCCTTTATCATTATCGGTCAACTGGCCTCCATTACCTACTTTACAATCCTCTTAATCCTAATACCTATCACCAGCATTATCGAAAACAACCTCCTAAAATGAAGAGTCTTTGTAGTATAACAATTACCTTGGTTTTGTAAACCAAAAATGGAGAATCAAACCCTCCCCAAGACTTCAAGGAAGAAGCTATAGCTTCACCATCAACACCCAAAGCTGATATTCTAATTAAACTATTCCCTGATCACCTATTCACTTCATATATTACATAACCTCTACTGTACCACCGCAGTATGTATGAGACCCCCTATGTACTTCGTGCATTAATGGCTTGCCCCATGCATATAAGCATGTACATACTATGAGTTGTTTTACATACGTGTTCTTCACTTAGATCACGAGCTTGATCACCAAGCCTCGAGAAACCAGCAACCCTTGCTAGAAGTATACCTCTTCTCGCTCCGGGCCCATGAATCATGTGGGGGTTTCTATACTGGAACTGTATCCGGCATCTGGTTCTTACCTCAGGGCCATTCCAATGCTTAACTCCAATCCTACTGACTCTTCAAATAGGACATCTCGATGGACTAATGACTAATCAGCCCATGATCACACATAACTGTGGTGTCATGCATTTGGTATCTTTTATTTTTGGGGGGGAGAACTTGGTATCACTCAACTACGACCTAAAGGTCTCGTCGCAGTCAAATCGATTGTAGCTGGACTTATTCACTATCATTTACCCGCATAATACAACCATAAGGTGCTATTCAGTCAATGGTCACAGGACATACATACACGTATACACGTATACACGTATACACGTATACACGTATACACGTATACACGTATACACGTATACACGTACGCAAATACACAGGTATACACAGTGTATTAGATAGAAGTTATTTAAGCCAAACCCCCCTTACCCCCCGTAACTCCAAAAGCACACAAGTACCTATTGTTTGTCCGCCAAACCCCAAAAACGGAACTAGATACATGCAGCATTTATGAAATTACTCGCATTAAATTATGCTTATATTAACAATTTAACCAGACCCAAATATGTTTTAACTTATGTCTATCTATAGATAAAGATTTGTAACTCTTACATCCTCCTATTGACCACTTTCCTACAACTACAAATCAATTCTATAACCCAAAATATCT